TAAATAAACGAGTATCTCCTCTAGATGGAAGAAGATTCTCTTTGAAAAGTAATTTGGTACCATCTGCTAGAGCTTGAAGAATTCCCAAAGGTCCTGCGTATTCAGGACCGATACGTTGTTGTATACCCGCGGATATTTCTCTTTCTAACCAAACAATGACTAGTACACCTATTGTAATTCCTAATACAGGAGTAAAAATAGGGATAAGCACCCATATGATCCCATAGACCTCTTTTAAGGATTCCAATCTAGAAAAAGAATTGATAGCTTGTACTTCTGTTGTATCAATTATCATTTTAACGATCAACTTCTCCCATAATGATATCTATACTACCTAGTATCGTCATAATATCAGCCAATTTCATTCTTTTAACTAACTGAGGAAGAATTTGCAAATTAATAAATCCCGGCGGCCTAATTTTATATCGCCAAGGAAAAACACCCTTATCTCCTATCAAAAAAATTCCCAATTCTCCCTTTGGTGCTTCGACTCTCGCATAAAGTTCTTGCTTCGACAATTCAAAAGTCGGAGAAGGTTTTTTACTAATGAATCGATAGTCAAACTCATTCCATACAGTATCTTTTGCTCTATCAAAGCGGCGGATTTCTAAATTTTCATAGGGCCCTCCCGGAATTCCTTCTAGGGCCTGTTGAATAATTTTTATGGATTCTGTCATTTCGCTGATTCGTACTAAATAACGAGCTAACGAATCCCCCTCTTTTTGCCATTGGACTTCCCAATCAAATTCATCGTAACACTCATAATGATCAACTTTACGAAGATCCCATTCTATTCCGGAAGCTCGTAGCATTGGTCCCGACAAACCCCAATTTATTGCTTCCTCTCCACCAATAATGCCTACTCCTTCAACTCGTTCTAAAAAAATGGGATTCCGTGTAATAAGCTTTTGATATTCAGCAATTCCTGTTAAAAAATAATCGCAAAAATCCAAACATTTATCTATCCAGCCATGAGGTAAATCAGCAGCGACTCCACCAATACGAAAAAAATTGTGCATCATCCGCATACCGGTGGCAGCTTCGAATAGGTCATATATTAATTCTCTTTCTCGAAAAATATAGAAGAAAGGAGTCTGCGCCCCAATATCTGCCATAAAAGGGCCAAGCCATAACAAATGCGAAGCTATACGACTTAACTCCAACATAATGACTCTGATATAACTGGCCCTTTTAGGGACTTGAATATTGCCTAATTGCTCTGGCGCATTTACAGTTATTGCTTCTGTGAACATAGTAGCTAAATAATCCCAACGTGTTACATAAGGCAAATATTGTATAATTGTTCGATTTTCCGCAATTTTTTCCATACCTCTGTGTAAATAACCCAATATTGGTTCACAGTCAATAACATCTTCACCATCTAGAGTAACAATGAGTCGAAGAACACCATGCATTGATGGGTGGTGAGGTCCCATATTGACTATCATGAGGTCTTTTCTTGTAGATGGTACAGTCATAGGTTTTTCCCGATTCATTCTTGCATGAATTGCTGAAAGCGAAAAGAAGTTCATCAAACTTTAAGCGAATCATTCAAACCAACTCTTCAAATTAACGAGTTTTTCTTTCTCGAATATCCAACTGCCCTATTAATTCTTTATAACGCACTCTATTTTTTTTTGACAAATAAGCCAGCAACCGTTGACGTTTTCCCAGAATTTTCCGCAGACCTCTCTGAGATAAATAGTCTTTTTTGTGCAATTCCAAATGTGAAGTAAGTCTCCGTATCTTATTGGTGAAACTTACTACTTGAAATTCAACAGATCCTCTGTTTTCTTTGTTTTCTTCTTGTTCTTTCAAAATAATGGAAATAAATGAATTTTTTACCATAAAAGAATTTGACACCCCCCTTTTTACAGATATTGATTTTATTGATCAGTAATAATAATGTCAGAAATTTTAATGTAGTATACACAATAATCATAGTTTATTTATATTCATTTTATCAATTAACATTAATTAATCCGATTTTTGAGTTCATTTGGATAGTGATACAAAAAGACGATAGCAAATAGTTTAGTACAAAGATTCTGCTGATTAATTTATAGCTTTAATTGATACGCCATTTCCTTATTTTTTATCCTAAACTGGGATGTAAGACAGTACATGTGTGCATCGGGTTACTTGCATATAACATGGATATTACAGATCACGGACAGCAGAAAAAATGAAAAATATGATTGATAGAACAATAGAAGATATAGGAAACTCAAAAATTGAAATTAGGGATACATATATATCCTTAACATACTAAAGCGGCTCCCATTATTGGTGTCAAACCAATAGCGATTCATACAAGCTAAATCCTCTAATCGATAATTAGGCCAAAAAAAGAACTTTAATTTTATTAATTCATTTTTTTTTCTGTCAAAATTTTCACTTTCATCCAAAAATTGACTCCAGTTTTTTATCTTGTTCTCCTTGCAAAAGAATTTCTTTCTATGCACATTATTTTGATTCTTTAAATTGAAGGAAATTAGAATTCTCAATTCTCTACGACGTCTAGACGATAAAATTTTTTCAGGAACAAGCAAATCAGAATTCTTTTTGTCTCTATTTAGAGTTTTATGTCTTGGAATGGATTCATCAAAATGATTCTTAGCAACATTTTGGGGGTTTCGGTATCTTTGATTACTTTGGTGCTTACTTTTATGAACCAACGAAATACCTATGATTTGATACATAAAAAACTGTCCGTCATTTTTTACAGATAGACGGGCGGGTTCCATAATTAATATTCCCTTTTTTGTTAATTGTGTAAGATTTAAACGTCTCCTCATTATATCCAAATTCATTTCTTTCCTTTGAATATAGGATATAGAAATTTTTCTTACATTTATTAGGCTAACCAGGAGACCATATATCTGGATATTATTCATCATTTTTTGATTCAATTGATTCAAACGTCCAGTCCATCTTAATTGCAAAGGAAAATCTCCTTTGAGTAATATTTGTAGTTTTTCGATCGATTCTAAAAGGGATTCTTCAATATTGTTTTGATTCTTTAATTCAAAATATTGTTTTGAATTGGATGGACTAAAATTGAAAAAATCCTCATCCTCTTCGTGCTTTCCCTTGATATTTTGATTTTCACTAAAATTTGGATTGATATTCAAATTAAAAAGAAGTAAGTTGCTTGGAATAAACCAAGGTTTCTCTTTATATTTATGATAAAGTATCAAAAACTCTGGAAATAAAAAAAATTTCGGATTTGATATGGGGCGATTTAAGATTAAGAATTTTTCATTCATTCCCATCCAATCAAAAGACATTCCCATCCAATCAAAAAAGACCCTTTTGTAATTGATTTCGGAATTTGAATCAATCGGAAGATAAAAAAGACCATTATTCGGAATTTTATCCCTTATTTGGATTTGGTCCTTATTAGATTCAACCTGAATATTTGTATTCAATTTCCAAGCCAAATATTTTCTATCTGTATTTTTTTCCATATATATAATATCACTTTTTCCTAGATAATTCTTGATAGGAATATTTTTGAGTATGTTAACAGTTTTTTCTTTATTTCTGGTGGAATTTTCTTGCTTCTTATTTGGTTCTAATGATGATCTATAAATATAGGACTTCTTATTAGTTTCAGAATGAATATATTTATATGATAAACGATCATATCTATAGTTTTTTTGAAAATTCTCTTCTTTATTTGATAATAAATAGACTTTCAAATTTTGTTTTTTTTTGTAATCAAATAATTGGTCTTTTTCATAAGAATACCATTTATTTAGATCCTTATTTTGAGACGGCTGGCATTGATTTTTTCCATTTCGCCATTTTTGTGGGACTAATCTAGACCATGTAATCTGAGATAAATCGTATTGATAATGATCTCTTAACCAGTTTTTCCATGGATTCATTCCAGAATTTGGAAGTTTCTTATGTCTTACTTCGTAATCAAAGATTCCTTGTCTTCCAAAAAAATCCTTTATTTCATTCTTAAGAAAAAAAGACGGTCCATTGTACTGAAGAATAGATCTTAACTTATTGAAGTTAATAACCTGGGTTTGTGATAATTTTAAAAATACATATTTTTGTGACAAGTAAGATAACTCAAAAAAAATATTTGACTTCCGCTTACTATTTCTAAGATTATCAAAAGCCTTTTTTATAGTCCTAGTCGAAATAAAGTCAATTTGATTTTGTTTTGTTTTATTAATCTTTTCTTTATTTGTTTCGTTATTGTCAATGTATTTCTCAATAATTTTTTTTGTTGATTCCATAAAAAGTTGTAGAGCGATTCTGCGCATATTAATGATACATAGAAAGATATCTATGTATATTTTTTCAATGAAAATTTTAACTATTAATTCAATATTATTTCTTTTTAATATTTTCCAAATTTTTGGGAGTGCTTCTCCATTATTCTTTTTATTTATTTTTTTTTTCAGCCTTACTGTTTTTTTATTTTTTTTCATTATTTCTATTTGATTTCTGATTGTGTTTCTTCTATCAATTCTATGTTTCATTTCTTCTTCTGTCTGTGAATAATTTGTCAAACCTTTAGGTCGATTTTGACTAAGTGATTCATGAATTATCTTATTGCTGATTATAGAATCCTTTTCTCTTTCAGTTTCATTTGATTCATATATTTCTCTCGTTATAAATAATGGAATTTTCTTTCCTTTTAAAAGTTCTTTTAGTATTTGTTTTACAAAGAAAAAGACTTTTGCTTCTTTTTTTTTTATTTTTTTTAAAGCTCTTCGAATTCTAAAATTGAATTTTCTGATTTCGACTTTATAGTCTATATCTTTAAAAATGGGTTCAAAAAAGGAAGGTGTTTTTCGCGGAGGACCAAAAGGATATTCCGTTTCCATTCCCAAAACTGTTAAAAAACAAGAATCAAAATCATCTTGTTGCTTTCGATCTCTATCAGAGAGTCGTAGCTTAGATCTGTGCCAAGGTTTCAAATGAAAAGGATATAGGATTTTTATCTGAAAACCTTCGATTAACCAATTTTTAGGAAA